ATTTAATAAAGATGAATAAAAAGGCTTATATAAACAGTATGCTATAAATATTCCAAAAAAAGCTATACTGACTGAAAAAGTTGCATTTCTCAAAAATTCATACCAATCTACAAAATTTTGTGAATTTTTATGCAAAAGGTTTATCGACGGCGTGAATAATTTTGATAATATATCAAAGTCTATTCCTTCTTGATTGAAAGGAATTCCTACGGCTCCAACAAACAAAGTAAATAAAAGCAATACAAGCATAGGAAATAGCATAGTATTGTCTGATTCATGGGGATAATAGAAAGTTCTTGTATTAAGTCCAAAATTTTCAACAGTAATAAAAGTTTGATTTCTTACATTATTACTAATTTTATATGTTTTATTACAAAAACAAGAAGCTCTTTTCGTATTATTCATTGTTAATAATGGTACTAACTCAAAATTTCTATTAAGTCTTTTTTCTTTTTCTTTACCCCATAAAGAGATTGAATATAAGGAGCTACTTTTTTTTCCACTGTAATTTATAAAATAAGTGTTTAAATGTCCTTCAAAAGTAAGTAAATAAATCCGAAACATATAAAATGCGGTTAATCCCGCTGTTGAACAAGCTATTATTGCAAAAATCGGCGAAAATAACAAACTATCATTAAGAATTTCATCTTTAGACCAAAAACAAGCAAGGGGTGGAATACCACAAAGAGAAAGTGTTCCTACTAAAAAGGCAGTTTTTGTAATCGGTACATGTTTTGTCAAACCACCCATAAGAATCATATTCTGACTTTTATCGGGAGAATATCCAACTATAGCTTCCATTGAATGAATTATGGATCCAGATCCTAAAAACAACAAAGCTTTCGAATAAGCATGAGTAATCAAATGAAATAAAGCGGATCGATAAGACCCCATACCTAGAGCTAACATCATATAACCCAGTTGAGACATTGTCGAATAGGCTAAACCTCTCTTAATGTCTTTTTGAGCAAGAGCTAAAGTGGCTCCTAAGAGTACTGTTATTATACCTATCAAAGATATTATATACATTATAGAAGGGATAACTATAAAAAGAGGAAGAAGACGAGCTACAAGAAAAATTCCCGCCGCTACCATAGTAGCAGCATGTATAAGAGCCGAAATAGGGGTAGGGCCCTCCATGGCATCAGGTAACCATACATGAAGAGGAAATTGTGCGGATTTAGCAATAGGACCCACAAATAAGAAAAATGCACACAAAGTAAGGAATAAGAGATTTACTCTATTATTTAAAATTAAATTATTGAATATTTCGAACAAATCCTGAAATTCAAAACTGCCGGTTATCCAATAAAGACCTAAAATTCCTAATAATAAACCAAAATCCCCTACACGATTAGTTACAAAAGCTTTTTGACAAGCATTCGCCGCAACAGGTCGTGTGAACCAAAAACCTATTAATAAATATGAACACATTCCAACTAATTCCCAAAAAAAATAAACTTGGATCAAATTAGAACTAGTAACTAATCCTAACATTGAAGTATTAAAAAAACCCATATAAGCAAAAAACCTCAGATATCCTTGATCATGAGACATATAATTGTCACTATAAATCAGAACCAAAATTCCAACAGTTGTAATTAATATTGACATAATAGAAGTAAGTGGATCAATAAAGTAACCGAACTCAAAAGAAAATTCATTATTTATGGTCCAAGACCATACATTTTGATGAATAGAACTTATAAAAATTTGTTGAATAAATAGATAGAGTGAAAAGATCATAACTATACTTAACAAAAAAATACTCAGAAACGTCCACATACGCCGAAGGTTTTTTGTTGCTGTCGGAAAAAGTAGAAGTCCAACTCCTAGTAAAATAGGTACTGGAAGTGGAATGAAAGGGATGATCCATGAATATTGATATGTATGTTCCATAAAATAAAAAACCCTTTTTATTTTATTCTTAAATTTTTTATTTCTTATTCACTGGTTTGTATATATATATCCTTTTTTTTTCAAAAGGGACAATAAAAAAGCACGCGATTTCAAACCGAAATATAAATTTTTTGAATTAGTATAATCCTTCATAAATTTTTGAAACGAAATATATATTCAAATCAAAAAATGAGAAGGGATTAAATAATATTACTAAGCTATTGCCAAAAAAAATTATTTGTCTTTTTTTATTACTACTAAATAAAATTGTGATTTTATACAGATACAGAAAAAGTTAATTATAATTCCGTATTACAATAATTTATATACATATATTAAGAATAGAACAAAGATTTACACGACAAAAAAAACTTAATATTAATTATATAAGAAAAAAACTTTCCATAAAAAAATTATTTTAGTTTTATAATTTAGAATTTTTAAGGAATTAATTTTAATTTTGGAATTTAGTGACTGTCTTCCAGTACACAAAGTGATTTTTTTGCAAGAAAGATGATTATAATCGATATTATTTTTTACATATCAAGTAAAGAAATATCATAATTTTTTTGATAATAAAATATAATCTAATTTTATTGATAATATAATTTATCAGTAGAGATTAATTAAATGAGCACTCTCGTACGGATTTCAAACGTTAAATCAAATAAAATTTTAATAACCAAAATTTATAAAAAAAGTAAAAAACCATTGGGTTTTAAACTTTTTAATTTTTTTTGTTTTTAAAATAATATATAATAAAAATTTAAAGAAAAAACTAAATATGGAGTACGAAAGAATAGCATAATAAATGTCTTTGACATCCAATTATACCACTGAAAAACTTTTTTTCATTTTTGAATGGCAGTTCCAAAAAAACGTACTTCTATCTCGAAAAAGCGTATTCGTAAAAAAATTTGGAAAAGGAAGGGATATTGGACATCGTTGAAAGCTTTTTCGTTAGCTAAATCACTTTCTACAGGTAATTCAAAAAGTTTTTTTGTACAACAAAATAACTAAAAAAGACTATAATAAAATAATTAGAATTATCCTAACAAAAAACGAATTTTCTAGAAAAAATAAAATAGGAACCAAAAGAGGAAAAAAAGACAATATATAGATAAAAATAAAAGTTAACATTTATTTTTTTTAATTTCCAAACAAGGGATTCTTTTTTCCCCATCGCTAACTTGGTGCAATAATAAAAAAAGGTCTTGTATTTGCTCTTAACGAGCAAATACAAGATCTTTAAGCGAAATCAATAGGTTCTTAAAATTATTTAATTCTAAGTGAAAAACTTTTAACTTTATACTTTTAGGAATTTTTTTTTTATCTGAATTGTTATATTCTTTACTTGGAATCAAATTGATAAAATAATGGATCCACAACAAGTGAATATTAGATAATAATAATAAATAATATATTATTTCTAAGTGATCGAAAAATCTTAAGTTTGTACAATATAAAAAGATGTAGCAAAACAGATGGTTTGAGAATTATTTTTTTTTTCTTGATCAATTAGGCAAATCTTATTTTATTGAAAATTTCTAAGGATTTTGGCGAAGTTTTAATTTTTAGAAAAAGCATTTTTTTTATAGAATACAAAAAAAAAGAAAGTACAAAAAGTTAATTTAAAAAATTTAAACGAACTCAGGTAAAAAAAAAAGATATTAATTGAATTAAAACCCCAAAAACCTATTTAAACTGGTTTTTATTCATTAAATCTATTGTAAATTCCATTGAATTGGCCTCTTTATTTATATTTAAATCTCGACGATTGAATAAAAACTTGTTAGTATTGTTTTGAACAAGTTGCCGCTATGGTGAAATTGGTAGACACGCTGCTCTTAGGAAGCAGTGCTATAGCATCTCGGTTCGAGTCCGAGTAGCGGCATAAGATCTTATAAAAGAGATATTATATTATAAGTTTTATAATCAAACTAATACCCGATTTTCGAAAAAAGTCGGGTAAAACCTAGTATTAATTTATTAATTTTTAACAAATTTTTTATGATTTTTTCAATTTTAGAGCATATATTAACTCATATATCTTTTTCGGTCGTTTCTATTGTACTGGCAATTTATTTTTTAACTTTATTAGTTAATTTAGATGAAATCATAGGATTTTTTGATTCATCAGATAAAGGAATCGTAATTACGTTTTTTGGTATAACAGGATTATTGTTCACTCGTTGGATTTATTCAGGACATTTTCCATTAAGTAATTTATATGAATCCTTAATTTTTCTTTCGTGGGCTTTTTCAATTATTCATATTGTTTCCTATTTTAATAAAAAACAAAAAAATCACCTAAACGCAATAACTGCGCCAAGTGCTGTTTTTATTCAGGGTTTTGCTACTTCAGGTCTTTTAAACAAAATGCCTCAGTCTGCAATATTAGTACCAGCTCTCCAGTCTCAGTGGTTAATGATGCACGTAAGTCTGATGATATTAGGCTATGGCGCTCTGTTATGCGGATCATTATTATCAATAGCTCTTCTAGTCATTACATTTCGCAAAGTTGGCCCGACTTTTTGGAAAAAAAATAAAAAAGAAAATAATTTCTTAAATGAATTATTTTCTTTTGATGTACTTTACGACATAAATGAAAGAAATTCTATTTTACTACAACAAAACATTAATTTTAGTTTTTCTCGAAATTATTATAGGTATCAATTGATTGAACAATTAGATTATTGGAGTTTTCGTATTATTAGTCTTGGATTTATTTTTTTAACCGTCGGCATTCTTTCAGGAGCTGTATGGGCTAATGAGACGTGGGGTTCATATTGGAATTGGGATCCAAAAGAAACTTGGGCGTTTATTACTTGGACCATATTCGCAATTTATTTACATATTAAAACAAATAGGAATGTTAGGGGTATAAATTCTGCAATTGTGGCTTCTATAGGCTTTCTTTTAATTTGGATATGCTATTTTGGTGTCAATCTTTTAGGAATTGGTTTACATAGTTATGGTTCATTTACATCGAATTAAATAAAACATTAACAAAAAAATAAAGGAATCCAAATCCAAATAAAAAATAATAGCATCTATATATAACTTCATATAATATAAGTTAAGAACTCTAATTTAGTTATTAGTAGTAAATAATCAAGAACCTTTTGAATCAAGTAGTCCAATGATTCAAAAGGTTCTCACAATACAAAGACCAAAGACTTCTGATTACAATTCAATTTAATGCTTTTTTTTATTTCCTGAAAACTAACCATAAAAATAATTAGATAAAATGGATTCGACCTTGTCACTTGCTAATGAGAGCACAAAATCAGGATAAATCCCAATACCTATTATTGGTAGAAGAATAGAGATTGAAAGAAATAACTCTCGGGGTCCAGAATCAAAAAAAGAAGGGTTTTTTACATTAATTAACTTGTATCCATAGAACATTTGGCGTAACATAGATAATAAATATATAGGAGTTAATATCATTCCAACTGCCATTACAAAAATAATTAAAATTTTTGAAATTAATAAATATTTTTGGCTGGTAATTATTCCAAAAAAAACGATTAATTCTGCAACAAAACCACTCATGCCCGGTAATGCAAGGGAAGCCATCGATAAGATAGTAAACATTGTAAATATCTTTGGAATGGAGATAGCCATTCCACCCATTTCATCAAGATAAACAAGCCGAATTCTATCATAACTAGTTCCTGCCAAGAAAAAAAGTGCAGCGCCAATAAATCCATGAGATATTATTTGTAAAATAGCTCCATTAAGTCCAGGGTCCGTTATAGAACCAATACCTATAATTATAAAACCCATATGAGATACAGAAGAATAGGCTATTCTCTTTTTTAAATTACGTTGACCAGGAGATGTTGAAGCTGCATAAATTATTTGGATTGTACCGACTACCATCAACCAAGGAGAAAACATAGAATGAGCGTGAGGCAATAATTCCATATTGATTCGAACCAACCCATATGCTCCCATTTTTAATAAGATTCCAGCGAGAAGCATACAGGTACTGTAATGTGCCTCGCCGTGGGTGTCAGGTAACCAAGTATGTAAAGGTATAATCGGTGATTTGACGGCAAAAGCAATAAGAAATCCAATATAAAAAAGTATTTCGAGTGTGACCGGATAGGATTGATTAGCTAATAGTTCTAAATTTAATGTTGGTTCGTTAGAACCATATAAACTTATACCTAAAACTCCTATTAATAAAAAAATCGAACTTCCTGCAGTGTATAAAATAAATTTTGTAGCTGAATACAGACGTTTCTTTCCACCCCACATGGATAAAAGTAGATAAACGGGAATTAATTCTAATTCCCACATGATGAAAAAAAGTAAAATATCCCGAGAAGAAAATGATCCTATTTGACCGCTGTACATTGCTAACATCAGGAAATGGAATAATCGGGAATCCCGAGTAACAGGAAAAGCCGCTAAAGTAGCTAAAGTAGTAATAAATCCCGTCAGTAAAATAGTTCCTATAGAAAGTCCATCTACTCCCATTCTCCAGTAAAAATCAAAAAAATTTATCCATTTATAATCTTCGGACAGTTGAATTAATGGATCGTCCATTTTATAATTATAACAAAAAGCGTAGGTCGTTAGAAGAAGTTCTAATATACAAATGCATATAGTATACCATTTATTTACTTTATTTCCCCTATGCGGGAGAAATAACATTAACGAACCAGCAGAGATTGGAAAAACAACAATTATTGTTAACCAAGGAAAATCATTCGTGGTAAAGACAAGATACACCAGGTCCAAAGAACGCGTACTCAAAAAAAAATATAAATAAAAAAATATAATTTAACTTTTTTGAGTACGAGTACTTGTCAATAAAAAAAATAAAATTTATTCCAAATTTATTCAAATGAGGTTTTCGGTAACGTATCAATAAGCTAGACCCATGCTTCGAGTTGTTTCATTCCATAAATAAACTCGAACGCTCAAAAAATCCGTTGGACAGGCAGATTCACATCTCTTACAACCAACACAGTCCTCGGTTCTTGGAGCGGAAGCTATTTGCTTAGCTTTACATCCATCCCAAGGTATCATTTCTAATACGTCTGTAGGGCATGCTCGGACACATTGAGTACATCCTATACAGGTATCATAAATTTTTACTGAATGTGACATAGGATCTATAGTTTTTTGAATGTCATAAATTTTCAATCTAGTAAACTTCTAACTGAATGATATATTAAAATACTAGATGAATCAATGATTTCCTTTAATAGAATTTTTGTAATGAATTCTGGCTCAATTGATTAAAAAAAGGGGCTAAAATACTTTGATTTCTTATATTTTCACAAATATAATTTTAGTAAATCATAACCTATTATATATATATATATGCAAATTAAAATCTATAATTTTTTTATTTATGCTACTTATTTAATAAGGTCGATTGGTTGATGCGAGTTGATTTTCTGTTACGATAAATTGACGAAACTATAGCTAATCCAATAGCTGCTTCAGCGGCTGCAATTGCTATAACAAAAATGCAGAAAATATCCCCTTTTAGTTGGGAATTATCAAAAAAATCAGAAAATGTTACGAAATTCATATTAACTGCATTGAGTATAAGTTCAAGACACATAAGAGCCCTAACCATATTTCGACTCGTGATCAATCCATAAAGACCAATCAAAAATAAATAGGCACTCAAAACAAGTACATGTTCGAGTATCATTCAGCAACTCCTTATCAATTTTGATTCATTTCAATATGAACAACAATTCACCGGATTCAATCAACTAGAATATAACAAAAAAGTACGAATAAAAACTATATTTAGGTAAAATTTATTTAGGTAAAAAAAATATTTCAAATATATATTTTATATATATATTTAAAATATTAATATAGTATTCAATCAAATTTAATTGAATGAACGAAAAAAATATCATAACATACACAAAGTTTTCTTTAGTCTTTACTAATTGAACGTTTTTTATTGACGAGCCACCGAAATTGCACCTATCAAAGCAACTAAAAGAATTATTGAAATGAGTTCAAACGGAAGAAAAAAATCTGTTGATAAATGAATTCCTATTTGTTGACTATTACTTATTAAATCTTGCTCTAGAATCTGGTTTAATCTTGTAGTCCAAATAACCCCGTACCATGACGTATCGAGAATTGTAGAAATTAATGAAAAAAGAATAGTTGTACAAACCAACGAAGTAATCCCATTGCCAACGGTCCACAGATTTAAATTTGTGGAATATTCTGAATCATTCATGAACATCACGGCAAATATGATTAAAACATTTATGGCCCCAACGTAAATAAGGAGTTGTGCAGCAGCTACAAAATGGGAATTTGATAGAATATACAATAAAGATATACAAACAAGAACAAATCCTAAGGAAAAGGCCGAAAATATTGGGTTGGGCAGTAATACCACTCCCAGACCTCCTACTATAATACCGGATCCCAGAAAAACTAAAAGAAAATCATGTATTGGTCCAGGCAAATCCATTATATTATTAAAATAAGAAAAAAATCGAAACCCTTTTCATGACCTTATTAATTTAACCGGGGAATTTTTTTTAATATGTTTCTAATAGAGTGAAATTATAATCTAATGGATATGAATTTATGTAGATACAATTATTAGACAGTTTCGCTTTTTTATGCTAAAGCGTTCAGCCTATCTGTTTAAATAAAGTAATTACGAGTTTATTATATTAAAAGAATGAGCCTTAATACTTAATATTATTATATAAATATAATACAAGTTTTTAATTAAATTCTTTATATAATTCAAAAAATTTGAATTCTTTTTTTAATAAACTTAATGGGTTTACCCTTTTTTTGTTTGAGGTGAATTTAAAATTGTTCGAATAGTGTAATCGTCAATTACTGACATTGGTAAACGACCCAAAGCTATTTGATTATAATTCAATTCGTGACGATCATAAGTTGAAAATTCATATTCTTCAGTCATTGACAAACAATTTGTTGGACAATATTCAACACAATTACCGCAAAATATACAAATTCCAAAATCGATACTGTAATTAAGCAAGCGTTTTTTTCTAATATTCGTTTCCAATTTCCAATCAACAACAGGTAGATCTATAGGACATACCCGAACACATACTTCACAAGCAATGCATTTATCAAATTCAAAATGGATTCGCCCGCGGAAACGTTCCGAGGTTATTAATTTTTCATAAGGATATTGAATAGTTACAGGTAACCGATTTGTGTGGGATAAGGTAATCATGAAACCTTGACCAATATACCTTGCAGCTCGTAGGGTTTGTTGACCATAATTCATGAACCCGGTTATCATAGGAAGCATATTGTAATTATCTATGAATAATTTTATCTTTGTTTCTTTCTCTTGTTTAAAACAAGTAATGAAAATATTGGATTCATTTTCAATTTATAGTGAAAAGAGTTGGAAAGAAGTTGTTAATAATAGATTACCAAGGGAAATAGGTAAAAGAAATTTCCATCCAAAATTTAGTAGTTGATCCATTCTTAGCCTAGGTAAAGTCCATCTTGTTGCGATAGAAATGAACAAGAACAAATATGTTTTAGCTAATGTAATAAAGATACCAATTGTTGTTACAAAAGTTTGATCCCTTTCAAAGAGCTCCAGAATAGATATATACGGAATAGAAATATTCCAACCGCCTAAGTATAGAACTGTCACAAATAATGAGGAAATTAATAGATTTAGATAAGAAGCAACGTAAAATAAACCAAATTTGATACCTGAATATTCAGTTTGATAACCTGCTATTAATTCTTCTTCCGCTTCTGGTAAATCAAATGGTAATCTCTCGCATTCTGCTAGGGAAGAAATTAGAAAAATGATAAAACCTATAGGTTGACGCCACAAATTCCATCCCCAAAAACCATATTTTGATTGTGCCTCAACTATATCAACTGTACTTAAACTGTTAGATAATCCTAGTCGGTGATAACATTACTATTCTCACCGCTATTACAAAACCGTACATGAGGTCTTCGCCTCATACGGCTCCTCGGGGGCCATAAATAAATCTAAGGACCAGATTAGTATTAGTTAGATGGATATCATGTGTTCTAAAATAGATTAAATATATCTGGGGTCCCAAATTATACCAGTGGAATTCTGTCTGCTCAAATTCTAAGAATAAAAAAAGCGCTTCGGAATTCATCTCATCCTTTACAAATTTTAATTTCTATTTGTTGAGTAATAACTTAATTCTTTAATAAAAAACTCCTTGTAAAAAAAAAGGTATTTCAGCCCATCGTGGTTTTCAATTACGAAAAAGAATTAGACATCCTAATTAGTTTATTATTCATGACATAAATTATATTTTATTTTCGAAATATATGAAAAAAATATCCTTGTTTCGTTCCTATTCTTCTTTCCTTTTTAAAAAGTTGGTGGACTTAAAAAATAAAAGATTATTTCGTTTCTGATAGTCATTACATTTATCGGTGGATAGGAGCATACTCTGAATCGGAATCTTGGGGAGTACTGTCTGATCATTTCTACTAATTTCAAGCCCCAATTAATCTTCTTTTTTTGTTATCTTATGGTATGCATAAATATCCTTTGCAATTTGTTTAATCTCTATTACAAATTCTTTGTGTATTTTGGTGTTTCTAACCATCCACTCACTTTTACCTAATTGCCGCTCACTTTGTAATACATTTATGTTAATCTATATAACTGATAGTGAAAACGCCATACGGTTAATATTTTGAACCCGCTTCAAGCCAGGATGACTAAATCAACCAACCTTGGGGTAAAGTGATTATTACGCTTATGTTTATTTCCGTTTAACCTTTGTACATAGGAAATGAGACTCAAATTTTTACTGCTAATTTCTGAGCAGTTTTTTTCACTCATATATAACTATCAAATTCCTTTTATTAAGATTAACCCAAAAATAAATATATATATTCCGTTTTTAACTTATTCGTCTAGAATAAACGTAATAGTAAAAATGTTTATATTTCAACGAATCGCACGTAGAGATATTGATAAAACACATAGAGTTAATGGTATTTCATAACTAATCGATTGGGCAGCAGCTCGCAGACCACCTAAAAAAGAATATTTATTATTTGATCCATATCCTGACATAAGAAGTCCAATAGGAGCAATACTTGAGATGGCAATCCATAAAAAAATACCGATATTGAGATCCGCTAAAACAAGGTGATTGCTAAAGGGAATTACTGAATAACTTAGTAAAATGGAGATCACTGCTATCGACGGTCCAATACTAAATAAAGGACTATTTCCTCTAGCTGGACGAATATCTTCTTTGAAAAGTAGTTTTGTCCCGTCGGCTAGGGCTTGAAGAATTCCCAACGGGCCGGCGTATTCAGGTCCAATACGTTGTTGTATCCCTGCAGATATTTCTCTTTCTAACCACACAATTACTAGTACACCTGTTATGATTCCCAATACAAGAGAAAATATAGGGACAAACATCCATATTAGTCCGTAGACCTCTTTTAAATATTCCAATCTAACAAAAGAATTTATAGTTTGTACTTCTGTTGCATAAATTATCATTTTAACGATCAACTTCTCCCATAATTATATCTATGCTACCGAGTATCGTCATAATATCAGCCAATTTCATTCTTTTAACTAGTTCAGGAAGAATTTGCAAATTAATAAAACCCGGTGGTCTTATTTTCCATCTCCAAGGAAAACCACTTTGATCTCCTATTAGAAAAATTCCCAACTCCCCTTTTGGGGCTTCAACTCTTACATAAAGTTCTTGTTTCGATAATTCAAAAGTAGGAGAAGGTTTTTTACTAATGAATCGATATTCAAAATCATTCCATTCTGGATTCCTATTTTTATCAAAGCCTCTGCTTTCTAAATTCTCATAGGGACCTCCTGGAAGTCCTTCCAGAGCCTGTTGAATAATTTTTATGGATTCTGTCATTTCACTAAGTCGTACTAAATAACGAGCTAATGAATCCCCTTGTTTTTGCCATTGAATTTCCCATTCAAATTCATCGTAAGACTCATAACGATCAACTTTACGAAGATCCCACGGTATTCCGGATGCGCGTAGCATTGGTCCGGATAAACCCCAATTTATTGCTTCCTCCCCACCAATAATCCCAACTCCTTCAACCCGTTCTAAAAAAATAGGATTTCGTGTAATAAGTTTTTGATATTCAACAACCTCGGTTAAAAAATAATCACAAAAATCCAAGCATTTATCTATCCAACCATAAGGTAAATCAGCCGCAATTCCTCCAATACGAAAAAAATTATGCATCATTCTCATACCGGTGGCAGATTCGAATAGATCATATATAAATTCTCGTTCTCTGAAAATATAGAAAAAAGGAGTCTGTGCACCAATATCTGCCATAAAAGGGCCGAGCCATAACAGATGAGAAGCTATACGACTCAATTCCAGCATAATTACTCTGATATAGCTGGCCCTTTTAGGAACTTGAATATTTCCCAATTGTTCTGGTCCATTTACTGTTATTGCTTCTGTAAACATAGTAGCTAAATAATCCCATCGCGTTACATAAGGTAAATATTGTATAATTGCTCGGTTTTCCGCAATTTTTTCCATTCCCCTGTGTAAATAACCCAATATGGGTTCACAGTCAACAACATCCTCGCCATCTAGAGTAACAATTAAGCGAAGAACACCATGCATGGATGGGTGGTGAGGTCCCATATTTACTATCATAAGATCTTTTCCTGTAACAGGTCTCTTCATAAGTTTTTCCTTGATTCGTTCTAGCATGAATTATATTGCTGAAAAATTAGTTTATAAAAAAATTAAATATCTAAAAAATTAATAAATTCACTTTTTTTTATTTAACGAGTTTTTAATTCCCGAATATTCAACTGATTAATTAATTCTTTATAACGTACTCTATTTTTTTTTGACAAATAAGCCAGCAGTCGTTGACGTTTTCCCAGAATTTTTCGTAGACCCCTCTGAGATAAATAATCTTTTCTGTGCAATTCCAAATGTGAAGTAAGTCTTCGTATCTTATTAGTGAAACAGAATACTTGAAATTCAACAGATCCCCTGCTTTCGTTTTTTTTTTCTTGAAATGAAATGAATGCATTTTTTATCATAAAAAGAAATCCTTCCCTTTTTTATATGAATTGAAAGATATTAGTTTTACTGATCAGTAATAATAGTGGTATTTTTTGTACAAGGATCTGAATTTAATTAGCAACTTTTTATTCTTAATTTTATTAAAAAGTATAAATTTAGATCAAAAAAGCAGGATTCTTTTAATTTATTTATATATCTGTTCTGATTGGTATCTACGTCATTGATTAAATTAATCTCCTGTATAAAGATTAAATTTAAAACAATCCCTCATATTTGTGCATAGAGTTGGTTTCATATACCGTAACTTATATCTTATATATAGTAAAAAATAGTAAAAAGGATCTATCATTAATGAATTTTAAATCGTGTATACATATGTATTCTTATCATACTGAAACGATTTCCGTTAGTAGTATTAAACCAATAGCGATTCATACAAGCTAAATCTTCTAATCTAAAGTTGGGCCAAAGAAAGGATTTTAATTTAATTAGTTTTTTTTTATCTTTATCAAGATCTTTCTTTTTATGTAAAACTGTGGTCCAGTTTTGAATATTCTTATCAAATCTTGAATTTATATCCCTCGTTTTTTTTTTTTTTAAGTTGAAACAAATTAGAATTCGAAATTCTCTACGTCGTTTAGGAGATAGAATATTTTCCGGAACAAAGAAATCATAATTATATATATTTTTTTTTACAGTTTTGTTTTGATATTTTGTAATGGATTTTTCAATTTTTTTTTTGTATCTTTTACTTTTTTTATTTTTATGAACCAATGAAATACCTATGGTTCTATATATCATAAGTTGTCCATCGTTTTTTACAGACAAACGTACAGGTTCAATAATAAAAATTCCTTTTTTCATTAATTTTTCAAAAGTGAAATTCTTCTTAATCATTAGAATGTCTAGACTCATCTCCCCTCTTTCAATAGAAGATATCGCTATATCGTTTGGATTTTTTAGTCTAACCAAAAGACAGTATATTTTTATATTATTGAGAATTTTTTTATTAAAAAAACAATTCCATCGCAATTGAAAACGCGAATACCTTGTGAGAAATAAATCGAGTTCCGTTTCTGTATTGCTTTTGTATTGTTTTTTATTTTTACGTTTTTTTATCTTCGATTCCGCATAATTTTCTTCAATTTTTTTTTCTTGTTTTAATAGAGCCAGTTCATGATTTATTTTTTTTTCTTGATCTGATTCAAGCTCTCCTTGACCCGCCAATTTTTTTTCTTCTTTATTTAGATTATAAAATCTAAGGGAGTTTTTTTCGTTTGATCGTATAAAACCTTTTTTCTTTCCAGTGATCTTTTTATTAACATTTTTGTTTTCATTAAAATTGAAAAGAAGTAATTTAATTGGTATCACCCAAGGTTTATTTTTATATGTACTAGAAAAAAATAAAAATTCTGGAAAGAAAAAAAATTCAAAATTTGTTATACGACGATTTATTATTTCTTCATTCATTCCCATCCAATCAAAAAGGTTTCTTTTTTTATTGGCAAGACCCGTCTTAGTTATTTTATCAACTCTTTGATAATTCTGAACTTTAGTCTTAATATATTTTTTTTTACTCTTGGTATCAATCCAGGGCTCAATATTTAATTTTTTTCTAAACCAAAAGTTTAGAATTCTCCAATCCAAATATTTTCTATGCCGGATTTCCCCCATACCCCGAATATTATATTTTTCTAAAAAAAAAGAGATTAAACAATTATCTAGAGTAATACCTATAGACATGTCAAAAAATTTTTTTTCTGTAGAATGAATAGATTTGTAGCAAAAAAGATTATATATAGAATCTTTTTTTAAATTTTGTTTTGGATTTAATAACGAGTCGGTTTCAAAAAATTTTTGTTTTTTGTAATTATCAACTTTGTTTTTTTCATTTGAATCCTCTTTGGTTAAACTTAGCTTTAGAACTAGAGAGTCTTCGTTTATTTTATTTTTCCATTTTTGGGTTACTAATTTAGCCCACGCAACCTGAGGTAAATTGTATTGATAATGACTTCGTAACCAGTTTTTCCATGGATTTACTTCGGAATTTAAAAGTGTTTTATCTTTTAATTCATAATGAAAGATTCCTTGTTCTTGAAAAAAATCCTTTATTTTATTCTTAACAAAAAAGGATGTTATGCATATGTTATATTCAAGAACATCCTTTAATTTTGAAAAGTTACTAACTTGGATTTTTGATAATTTGTAAAATACATATGCTTGTGATAAAGAGCATAGGTCATAACTAAAAAAATTTTTTTTTGATATTAAATTTTTTATAGTCGAAATAAAATAAATGGTATTTTTTTTTTTTAATTTTTCTCCTGTTTCTTCATTCTTGTAAATATTTTTATCAAGAATTGTTTTTGTTGATTCAAAAAAAAGTTGTGTAGTAATTCTTGGAATATCAATGATACCTAGAAAAATAGCTATAGACTGTTGTTCGATGCAAAATCTTATAAAAAAAACGGATTTACGAATTAATCGGGTATTTTGTCTTTTGAATGTCTGCCAAAATTTTTTTGATGACTTAATTATTTTATAACCATAACGCGATTTGTTACAACTATTAGTTAGGTTTTGTTTTTCTTTTGAAATTTCTTCTATTTGATTTCTGATTGTCTTTATTCTATCAATCAAATTTTTTTTTTTTTTTTCGCTGAGTGAAGAATTTCTCCACTCCGTGGATTTATTTTCAACAGATAGTTCATCAATCATCTGATTACTCATTATTGAATCTTTTTTAGTTTCATTTAATTCATTTATTTCTCTCAGGCCAAATAATGGAATTAGATTTCGTTTTGAAAGGTCTTTGATTTTTCCTTTTATAAAAAGAAAGTTTTTGATAATCCAGTGTTTAATTTCTTTTTCGACTTTTAGGAAAATTGTTGCTCTTTCTTTGAAAATCCTTAAAACCAGAAAAGACTTAGTTTTGTGTTTTTTTATTCTTTTTTTTAATTCTTTATAAATAGGTTCAAAAAAAGGGGGCTTTTTTTGGGCAGAACCAAATGGTAGTTTGGTTTCCACCCCCCAAACTGTTAAAAAACAAAAATCGTTTTTTTCTACTTTGTCTTTTTTTTTTTTTAGTCGAGCCTTCTGAGATGATTGAAATTTAGATTTATGCCAAGGTTTAAGATAAAAAGGAAATAGGATTTTTATCTGAATACCATCCGTTAACCAGTTTCTTGGAAATTCTGTTTCGGACAGTTGAACCCCATTATAAGTGCATTTAACATGCATTTCACGTTTCCAATCCTTTAAATCCTCGGACCACTCGGGAAATTGAAATAATAACATACGGACGCTATTTTTAATTATTATCAATAAAGGTAATATAATATATTTTCTAAGAATAGATTGAGTTACTAAGATAGAACCTCTTATTATTTGAGCAAATAGGAAGCTATCCCAAGTTTCTGCAATTTCTATCCGGTTTTTTTCTTCTATTTTTGATTGGTCTTCGACTTTTTTTTCAATTGTTTTTTTTTTTTTGTTTTTCCACATGAAATTTCTAATAATTTTTTTTTTTAGCCCCCATATATCAAAAAAAAAAAAAAAAAATTTATCTATTCTATCAAAAAAAAGAGGGGAATGTACTTTTGCTTGAAAAAAATCCCAAATAACAGTTTTACGCCTTTGGGAACGCATGGATCCTTTAATTATCTCTCGCCGAAAATCGGATTGTTGTGAATAACGGATCAAAGCCATTTCATTTTTTTGATCAGAATTTTTATTATCCTTGAGATTAAGAAAAATCCCGTTATGCGGCTCTTTTTCAGTAAAAACCACTACACGTTTTGCTTTTCTTGAACGAATTCCAGGCTCCATAAGTACATTTTCTTCAGTTTCGCCTTCCAATTCTTCCAACTCACTTTTTAATTTGTATGACCATCGAGGAACTTTTTTCTTTATTTCATGTAAATAAAGTAAATTTTTTATAAGAGTTTGATCGTTGCTATCCGTTATCACGACATCAAATAAAAATTTGAAAATTTTGATCTCTTCTTCTGAATTAATTTTATCTTCTTGGGGTTCGTAAAAAAAAGAAAGTTTTTTCTCTAAAGATTTTATATTAAATTTTTCTATTGTTTGCTCAAATTTGTGATAATTAATCTTCAGAAGTATACCATGAATCTTGTTTATCCAAGAACCTCCTATATTATTTTTTATATAGGTTTCGTTTAAGATTTGGAATTGAGGTAATTTTTTAATTCTTCCGCGAGAGATCCCATGCAAAAATGGATCATAAATTTTAGGTAAATATTCTTTTTTAGTTTCGTTATGACAAAATCGAGTAGTTTTTTCCAGTATATTTTCAACAGACCATTCCGTATCTAAAGCTTCAATTCGCTTTAAAAATTCGTTTTTTAAGTTTTCCTCTTTTTCTTCATTGATCAAACTCCAACAAGTATAAACTTGTGCAGAGGGTGCTTTTTCTCTTTTAAATGAAGGTATCTTTTTTTGGATCATTTCAAAAAAAGTTGAGAGGTTGGGGGGATATGTAAAAGATATTCGTTCTTTTCCATCACTTCGGCATGTAT